AATAAGATGCCTGATTAAAAGGGCTACTTTGATAGAGTAGATCATGCAACTCTACCCTGCTCTTATTATTAATTTGGGATAAATATAATCAGAGATTAAATTGTAAGTTATAGAATTAAACTATACCTTCGAAGATCAAAACTCCAAGTGCATCATACACCAACATACAAGAAAGGTAAGCTAATTAAGCTATCAGGTTCATACCCTGCTTATAGAAGTAGTAACCTTCTCCTCTCTACATATTCAAAAGAAAAAGAGTGTTCTTAATAACAGCCCTTATTGGAACCAGAATCACCCTAAGCTCTAATAACTGAATTAGAATATGAATGGGTTTAGAATTAAATATAATTTCATTTATCCCTTTAATTAAAAGTAGGGGGCCAAAAAGCTCTGAAGCTCTAATAATATACTTTCTAATTCAAAGTGTTAGAAGAATACTAATGTTATTCTCAGTAATAATAACAACACTAAATAATCAATGAAGAATTAATATAACTATCATAACCCTCTCACTACTAACTAAATTAGGAGCTGCACCATTCCACATATGACTCCCTGAAATAACAGCAAAACTAAGATGAAGAAGAACATTTATACTCTTAACTTGACAAAAATTAGCCCCCTTACAAATAATCAATAACATTAATTATAACCAGACTATTATAAATATTATCATTACCTTGTCAGTAATAATAGGAGCTATTGGAGGTTTAAACCAAACTTCCCTACGAAAATTAATAGGATACTCATCCATCAATCACTTAGGCTGAATGTTAATTCTAAGAAAAAGACAAAACAATTGAATAACATATATAATTATTTATGCAGGATTAATAAGTATTATCTGCTATATTTTTCATATTAATAATATAATATTCATTAATCAAATCACTTCCATTAATATAGAAATGTCAAGAAAAATCACCCTAGCAAGAACTATACTAAGTATAGGGGGGTTACCTCCCTTCCTTGGATTTTTACCTAAATGAATAGTAATTCAAACAATAATTAAGGACTCAATATATATTCTATTAACAATCCTAGTCTTATTTAGATTAATCACTCTATTTTATTATTTACGAATCATAACCAGAATAATATTATCACACGCCTCATCATGTAAATGAACAAATATCCATACCAGAAGTACTATGAACACATGAGTGATAATAATTAACCTAAGACTTCCCCTAGTCTTAGTATTTAACTTTATTTAACAAATAGATAAAGTTTTAAGTTAAAATCAAACTATTAACCTTCAAAGTTAAAAATATGCACCCTAAGCATAAGCTTTAGAACTTGTATATAAGTTCAACTCTAGAATTGCAGTCTAATATCATAATTTGAATATAAAGCCTTAATAAGCGAGTGCTAAATGACAAGGGGTATATCTACCATAAATAAATTTACAATTTATCACCTATAACATTCAGCCACCTTGTCACACAATTTTGAATAAATGATTATATTCTACTAACCACAAAGATATTGGAACACTTTACTTCTTATTTGGGATATGAGCAGGAATAGTAGGAACAGCTATAAGATGAATTATCCGAATCGAACTAGGACAACCAGGAATATTCATTGGGGATGATCAAATCTATAACGTTATCGTGACTGCCCATGCATTTGTTATAATTTTCTTCATAGTCATGCCAATCATAATTGGAGGGTTTGGTAACTGACTAGTGCCATTAATAATCGGGGCACCTGACATGGCATTCCCTCGGATGAACAACATAAGATTCTGACTTCTACCCCCCTCATTAACACTACTCTTAGTAAGTAGTATAGTTGAAATAGGAGCAGGTACAGGGTGAACAGTTTATCCACCCTTATCAAGAAATCTATCCCATAGAGGAGCCTCCGTAGACCTAGCCATCTTCTCATTACACCTAGCAGGTGTGTCCTCAATCCTAGGTGCTGTAAATTTCATTTCCACAATTATTAATATACGGCCCGCAGGCATAACTCCTGAACGAACACCCCTATTTGTCTGATCAGTGGGCATCACTGCACTGTTATTACTACTATCATTACCCGTCCTAGCAGGAGCTATCACAATACTATTAACAGATCGAAACTTTAACACCTCATTCTTCGATCCTTCAGGAGGGGGAGACCCTATCCTATATCAACACTTATTCTGATTCTTTGGACACCCTGAAGTATATATTCTTATTCTACCAGGATTCGGTCTAATCTCCCATATTATTAGTCAAGAAAGAGGAAAACTAGAAGCTTTTGGATCTCTAGGAATAATCTATGCAATACTAGCCATTGGACTTCTAGGATTTATTGTTTGAGCACACCATATATTTACAGTGGGAATAGATGTAGACACCCGAGCATACTTTACATCAGCAACCATAATCATCGCTGTACCCACAGGTATTAAAATCTTTAGATGACTTGCAACATTACATGGAGCTCAAATAAACTATTCACCTTCAACTCTTTGAGCACTAGGATTTGTCTTCTTATTCACTATTGGAGGGTTGACTGGAGTTATCCTAGCAAATTCCTCAATTGATATCGTATTACATGACACTTATTATGTTGTGGCCCACTTCCACTATGTATTATCAATGGGAGCAGTATTCGCCATTATAGGAAGATTTATCCAATGATACCCCCTCTTCACAGGGCTAACTATAAACCCTAAATGATTAAAGATCCAATTCTTCACAATATTCTTAGGAGTAAACGTCACATTCTTTCCCCAACACTTCTTAGGGTTAAGAGGAATACCCCGACGATACTCAGATTATCCCGATAGCTATACAGGATGAAACATCATCTCATCCCTCGGATCCACCTTATCAGTAATTAGAATTATTATATTCCTTATAATTATCTGAGAAAGAATCACCTCAAAGCGAACAATTATTTTTAACGATAATATAACCTCAAGAATTGAATGAATACAAAAGACACCTCCCGCTGAACATTCATATGCAGAACTACCAATCCTAAACGCCTTCTAATATGGCAGATTAGTGCAATGAATTTAAGCTTCATAAATAAAGGATTTAGACCTTTTATTAGAAATAGCAACATGAGGTAATCTACTATTACAAGATGCCAATTCCCCTTTAATAGAACAACTAGCCTTCTTTCATGACCACACAATTATAATCCTCACCATAATCACAGTAATAGTCGCATATATTATAACAAGTATAACAAGAAACAAGCTAATTAACCGATTCCTACTAGAAGGACAAACCATTGAATTACTGTGAACAGCACTACCCGCTGCAACTCTAATCTTCATTGCATTACCCTCCCTACGGCTACTATACATAATTGATGAAGTAAACAATCCTTTAATCACATTAAAGGTAATTGGACATCAATGATACTGAAGATATGAGTATTCAGATTTTAATAACATTGAATTTGACTCATATATAAAACCCACTGCAGAAATTAATAATGAAGAATTCCGCCTTTTAGACGTAGATAACCGAACAGTCTTACCCATGAACTCCCAAGTACGAGTATTAATTACCGCAGCAGATGTTTTACACTCCTGAGCTGTACCAGCTTTAGGTATCAAAATCGACGCAGTACCAGGCCGACTAAACCAAGGAACAGCAGACATTAACCGACCCGGATTAATATATGGACAATGTTCAGAAATCTGCGGGGCCAACCACAGATTCATACCAATTGTAATCGAAAGAACACCCGTAAACAACTTCACTACCTGATTAAACTCAATATCATTAAGTGGCTGAAAATTAAGCATTGGTCTCTTAAACCAAAATATAGTAATTAACAACTACTCTTAATGGCCAAGGGCTTAGTTTAAAATAAAACATTAACTTGTCAAGCTAAAAATACTAAATACAGTAGCCCTTACATACCCCAAATAGCCCCCCTATGATGAGAAATTCTATTCTTCACATTTATTCTGTCCTTTATTATTATAAGAACAATTATTTACCATATAACAAGTATTAAGTCCCCTAGAGCAGAACGAAAGAAGGGGGAAATAAAGGAAATAATTTGAGAATGATAACAAATCTATTTTCCACTTTTGACCCTGCCACTAGATTAAATATATCCCTTAATTGATTAAGAACCTTCCTAGGTTTCACACTAATCCCAACAGCATTCTGAGTTTTACCCAACCGGATTAATATATTATTAATAAACATAATTAATAAATTACATGATGAATTCAAAATATTGTTAGGGCCCTCTTCCCGAGGTATAACATTAATAACAATTACACTCTTTATATTTATCCTCACTAATAATAGTATAGGCCTCCTCCCATATATCTTTACAAGATCAAGTCACCTCACATTCACTATAACTTTGGCATTACCCATATGATTAAGAATTATAATCTTTGGCTGAGTAAATCACACCAACCACATATTTGCTCACCTGGTGCCTTCAGGCACTCCTGCCATATTAATACCCTTTATAGTATTAATTGAAACTATTAGTAATTTAATTCGACCCGGTAGTCTAGCAGTACGCCTTACAGCAAATATAATTGCCGGACACCTCCTTATAAGCCTCCTGGGAAATAACTCGGCAGGAGCATCGGGGACTATCTTACCATTAATCATTAGCATCCAAATAATACTAATATTATTCGAAGCTGCAGTAGCCATTATTCAAGCTTACGTATTCTCAGTATTAAGCACATTATACACCAGAGAAGTAATATATGAAAACACATAATAATCACCCATACCACCTAGTAGATTACAGACCTTGACCTTTAACAGGATCAATTGGAGCCATGACTCTTACCTCTGGCATAGTCCTATGATTCCATAAAAATGAAATATACTTATTCTATCTAGGAGTAACAATTCTATTATTAACTATAATTCAATGGTGACGAGATATTACCCGAGAAGGAACATTCCAAGGAAAGCACACCATGAAGGTAATAGACGGGCTAAAACTAGGCATAATTCTATTCATCATCTCTGAAGTATTCTTCTTCATTTCATTCTTTTGAGGCTTCTTCCATAGAAGTCTAGCCCCCACCGTAGAAATTGGGATAACATGACCACCTAAGGGGATCCAAGTATTTAACCCAATAGAAATCCCCCTCCTAAACACAATAATTCTCCTATGCTCAGGAATTACAGTAACATGGGCACACCACAGATTAATAGAAAATAACCACACCCAAGCCACACAAAGACTATTCTTAACAGTAACACTAGGAATGTACTTTACAGCATTACAAGCCTTCGAATATTTAGAATCAAGATTCTGCATCAGAGATTCAGTATATGGGTCCAGATTCTTTATGGCCACAGGATTCCATGGGATCCATGTAATCATCGGAACCACATTCCTAGCTGTATGTCTAATACGACATATAATATGCCACTTCTCAAAAAACCACCACTTCGGATTTGAAGCAGCCGCATGATACTGACATTTCGTAGACGTAGTATGACTATTCCTATATATCTCAATCTACTGATGAGGTAGATAAACTAATCTTTTTAGTATAACAAATATACTTGACTTCCAATCAAGAGATCTTAATAAAAGAAAAGGTAATCATTACAGTAATAATTACATTAACCCTCGCAATATTAATCGCCATAGGATTAATATTAATCTGCACTATTATTTCAAAGTCATCAATCGCTGACCGAGAAAAGATATCACCCTTCGAATGTGGGTTCGACCCTATATCATCCCCTCGAAAACCATTCTCTATTCAATTCTTTTTGATTGCAGTACTATTTCTTATCTTCGATATTGAAATCGCCATTATCCTGCCTATTATCATTACCTTAAAATGAAGAATGACAAGAACTTGAATTGCCACAATCACACTATTTATAGTAATTCTAATTATTGGATTATACCATGAATGAAATAATGGAGTACTAGAATGAGCAGAATGGGGTTGTAGTTAAATTAACATTTAATTTGCAATTAAAAGATGCCTACATGCTACAATGGCCTACCTCAAGATATTGAAGTAAAAATTACAATTAGTTTCGACCTAAAATTAAGACAGTATAAGTCTCTTATCTACTATTAATTGAAGCCAAAGAAGAGGCCTTTCATTGTTAATGAAACTACTGGTTAACATAATAACCCAATTAAAGGGAGAAGAGGATTCATCTGAAAGAAGCCGCTAACTATCTTTCAAAGCGGTTAAACTCCGTTATCTCCCTCATTTATGTAGTTTAACATCAACTCAAAACCCTTCATTTTCAATGAAGAGACGGGAGACCAACAACAACCTCCCCATAAATATTAAGGGGGCTAATATTCACCCATATTAATATCTTCAATATCACGCTTTACTTAAGCTACCCTAATAATTTATCATAGACAAAAACAACCCACAAAACAAGAAGCTAATTAAATAAAGCTTAATTCTATTATTTTGATAGATAGCTCTAAACCCACTAGTATAGTTAAAAAAACCAGACAAGGAACCAGACATAACATATTCACCCCATCTCATATCCATGAAACCCAAATAGCTCTTAGCAAGAGGATGAGATAAAGAATATAACATATAAGTTCTAAAACTAGGCATAAACCACATTGAACCTAAAAAATAAAAGATCAAAGAATAAAAAATACCATAGGATGAGTCCAACCAAGAATAAACTGATAATTCATATCCCAATCAGCCTCCAATAAAAACAACAAATAAAGGCATTAGCTTACACTCCAAGGGAAAAACCAAAACATCAGGATGAGGAAAAATAAGTCAAGATAATAAACTACCCCCTGTAATTGCCATAAAAGTTAAAAATACCATAGGATACATTATAAACCCATCCTCAGCATAAGACTGACATGAAAATATACCATTAGAGCCCCCTATACAATAATAAACCAATCGTAATCTGTATATAACTGTAAGTCCCACAGATAAAAAAAATAAAACATAAATGAAAGCATTATAATATCCATAACTCAAATACTCCAAAACCAAGTCCTTTCTATAAAACCCGGCTAAGAAGGGAGTACCACACAAAGAAAGACTAGAAATACAAAAGCAAGAACAAGTATAAGGAAACTGACTAACCAAATAACCCATGTGACGAATATCCTGCGAATCACTTATACCATGAATAATCAAACCAGCACATAAAAACAAAAGTGCCTTAAAAAAAGCATGGGATAATAAATGAAAAAATGCTAAGATAGGATACCCCATAAACAAAATACTTATTATCAAACCTAATTGACTAAGTGTAGAAAGAGCAATAATCCTTTTCAAGTCATACTCAAAATTAGCCCCCAACCCAGACATAAATATAGTCAAAACAGAAATAAGCAAGAAATAAGTTACATCAAAAGACATAACTAGATCTCTAAATCGAATCAGTAAATACACCCCTGCAGTAACCAAAGTAGAAGAATGAACCAAAGCAGAAACAGGGGTAGGAGCTGCTATAGCAGCAGGCAATCAAGAAGAAAAAGGGACCTGAGCACTCTTAGTAAAAGCGGCAAGAACTACCAAAAAAGAAACTCACACCAACCAATTATCTATAAGCCCTGTATAATAAATATAATTTCAACTACCAAAATTAAATAACCAGGCAATAGAAATCAAAATAGCAACATCCCCAATGCGATTCGTTAAAACAGTAACTATTCCAGCATTATAAGACTTATAATTCTGAAAATAAATTACTAAACAATAAGAAACTAAGCCCAAACCATCCCAACCAAGCAAAATTCTAATAAGATTAGGACTAATAATCAATAACATCATAGAAAGAACAAATAAAAGAACTAAAATTAAAAACCGAATCCTATAAATATCAGTACCTATATAAGAACTACTGTATAAAATGACCATAGAAGAAATAAATAACACACAACCCATAAATATTAAAGACATTCAATCAAATAAAAATGTTATAACTACAGAAGAAGAATTTAAAGTTATAATCTCTCAATCTAAGAAGACAGAATAATCCCCCTGCAAATAAAGAAGACCCACAACAAAAAAGAGAAAACCCAATAAGAATAAAACTGAAGATCAGAATTTATAATAACACAAGTTATTCACGGGTCTAAGGCAATAACCCAAACATTGCACCACTAACACCACAAATTAGCATTCTAACATAAACCACTTAAACCCTACAAACAATAAGAAAAAGAGTCAAATTTCATAACCAAAAGATTTAAAGGAATTCAATGCAAAAGGACTAAAATGTATTCACGAAGGTTACCAGAAGATAAACTGCAAAGTCTTCTATATAAAGAACCATGTTGAATTACAGAATACAAATAAATTCTATAACAACAACTAAAGAACGATCTAAATATAAGCAAGAAATAAGTGAATACATCCCAAGCAACTACACTATTAATAATATATACCTCCCCTAATAAATTAAGAGAAGGTGGACAAGCCATATTATTAGCACACAATAAAAACCACATTATAGATATACCAGGTATAAAAGTGATTAAACCCTTATTAATTAATAGACTGCGACTATGTGTACGCTCATAAATGATATTCGCCAAACAAAATAAAGCTGACGAACAAAAACCATGACCCAACATCAAAATGAGTGCACCTACGAACCCATAAACTCTATTAACCATAACACCACAAATTACTAAACCCATATGAGCAACTGAAGAATAAGCAATTAAGGACTTAACGTCAACCTGACAAAGACACAGTAACCCCACTATAAAAGCCCCATACAATCTAACAGTAAGCCACAAATACCCATAAGATAAGGATATAATAGGTAAAAATATCAATACCCGCAATAAACCATAACCGCCCAACTTAAGAAGAATGGCAGCAAGAACTATAGACCCCGAAATTGGAGCCTCAACATGAGCCCTAGGAAGTCAAAAATGAACAAAAACCATTGGTATCCTAACCAAAAAGGCAAAAATTATAGAGAAATACAAATAAAACCCAACATCCAAAGAAATAAACCAAAAATTCAAAGAATCACACACCCTGTAAATATAGAAAATACCCAATAATAAAGGTAAAGATGCAAACAATGTATAAAACAAGAGATAATAACCTGCTATTAACCGCTCTGGCTGATATCCCCACCCAAAAATCAAAAAAAGGGTGGGGATGATAGAAACTTCAAATGCTAAATAAAACATAAGAAGATTGTCTACTCTAAAAGTAACTACAAGAGACACCAATATAAAAAGAATAACAAATAAAAACTCACTAGATATGTTATGTGTGTAGTAGACCCCTCTTCTAGCCATAACTATAAGAAATAAAACCCAAAAAGTAAGGCTAATTAAGCTATAAGAGATCAAATCTACACCAAATAATCCACTAATTAAAGAAAAAAAACTAGTTGAAAAGTTCAGATAAATAAATATAAAAGAAAAGAACATAATCATCAATATAAATAGCCACCATGACCCTACCAAAGGGATTAAAAATATCAAAGCAACAAAATATTTTATCATGAAAGTACAGATATACTTGACAAGTAATCATTCCCCTGGTTACGTACCAAATTCACAAGAATAGATAAACCTAGCGCCCCTTCACAGACAGTAAAAACCAAAAAGATCAAAGAATAATATAATTCATAACCATATAATATTATCACCATAAGAACAGCAAAATATAGAGCAAGAACTATAAACTCCAAACTTAATAAAGCCAACAAAATATGCTTACGAGTGGAACAAAAAACCACCACCCCACATCCTATAAAAATAATTAATAAAAAGCTAACACCTAAAATAAGTTTTAATAGTTTAATAAAAAAATAATGATCTTGTAAATCGTAGACGGGATTTTATACCCTTAAAACTTCAGTAAAAAGTAAGACTTATCATTAATCCCCAAAATTAACATTTTTATTTAAACTACTTACTGGCTTGATAACCTTATTAACATTAATAACATCCCTATCCATTATATTTTTATGATTAAATCACCCTCTAAGAATAGGATTAGTACTAATTTGCCAAACACTAATTATTGCAATAATTACCGGAATAAAACTATCATCGTTCTTAATATCATATATTATTATTATTATCATTTTAAGAGGAGCCCTAGTATTATTTATCTACATAGCAAGTATCGCCTCAAATGAAAAGTTCCAAACACCCATCAAAATAATTATTCTGTTCCTCATTATTAACGGGATCGTACTGGGAGCTAGAGAATTCTTTAATATAAAAAGATATTCTATACTTGCTCTACAAATCAAACCAGAGCAACTATTTATGATTAAACTATTCAGTACAACAACAGCATACATTACAAGAATAATAATTTTGTATCTCTTCTTAACAATAATTGCAGTATCAAATATTGCAAGAGTTTACGAAGGCCCTCTTCGGATAAAAAGCTATGAACAAACCAATTCGAAAAACTCACCCATTAATTAAAATCGCAAACAGATCCTTAGTAGACTTACCTTCACCATCAGCTATCTCCCTATGATGAAACTTCGGATCCCTGCTAGGACTATGCTTAATAATTCAAATCGTTAGAGGATTATTCCTAGCTATACACTATACAGCCAATATTGAACTAGCATTCAATAGTGTAGTACACATTTGCCGGGATGTAAATAATGGCTGGCTTCTGCGACACACACATGCAAATGGGGCGTCATTATTCTTTATTTGTCTTTACTTACACGTGGGGCGAGGTTTATACTACGGGTCATACAAGTTATTCATAACCTGGTCCGTAGGGGTAATCCTACTATTCATTACCATAGGAACAGCCTTCCTGGGATATGTATTACCATGAGGGCAAATATCCCTATGAGGAGCCACAGTAATTACTAATTTATTATCCGCAGTTCCTTACTTAGGAAATACATTAGTAAAATGATTGTGAGGGGGATTTTCCGTAGATAATGCCACACTTACACGATTCTTTGCCCTACACTTCCTTCTACCATTTGTAATTGCCGCATTAGTTATAGTACACCTACTATTCCTCCATCAAACGGGGAGAAATAACCCCCTGGGGTTAAATAGAAACTATGATAAAAGACCCTTTCACCCTTACTTTTCCATCAAGGATACAATAGGTGTGATATTGACATTATTTAGATTCAGAATACTAATTTTATTAGAGCCACGACTACTGGGAGACCCAGAAAACTTCATCCCCGCCAACCCCCTAGTTACCCCTGTCCACATTCAACCAGAATGATACTTCCTATTTGCCTACGCCATTCTACGATCCATTCCTAATAAGCTAGGAGGAGTAATCGCGATAGTCGCATCCATTGCCATCATCATAATACCACCCCTAACAAACAACAGAAAATTTCAAGGGATAATATTCTACCCTTTAAACAAAATGTTATTCTGAGGGTTTACCTCAGTAATAATTTTATTAACATGAATTGGTGCTCGACCAGCAGAAGAACCATTCATCTTTACAGGACAACTACTTACTGTCATCTACTTCAGATACTTCATTATTAATCCCCTCACCCTTAAAATCTGGGATAACTTAAATGACTAGTCAATAAGTTTTAGAGAAACTTGTACCTTGAAAGTACAGAACGGGGGTTAAACTCTCCCATTGACTTAATTTAAACTACCACTTAAAACAATGAATTAACCTCTAAGTAAGAATTAAACATAATACAGAAATATAAAATAAAAAATAATTAAGAGACAAAGGCAAAAACAACTTCCACGTCAAATATATTAATTTATCATATCGGAACCGAGGCAAAGTGCCACGAACTCAAATAAATCAAAAAACAATAAATGTAACCTTGATATAAAAAAGAGGAGACCATAAATCACATCCTAAAAATATAATAACAGTTAATATTCTCATAAAGATAATATTTATATATTCAGACAAAAAAATGAAAGCAAATCCACCACTAGAATATTCCACATTAAACCCGCTCACCAACTCACTCTCCCCCTCAGCAAAATCAAAGGGGGCCCGATTAGTCTCAGCCAAACAAGATGATAACCAACAGAAAAATAAAGGAAAAGAAAAGAATAAAAACCAAACATACTTCTGATACAACATAAAATCAACCAAATTAAAGCTAAAAACAAAAACAATTACACAAAGTATAATCATGGCCATACTTACTTCATAAGAAATAGTCTGAGCAACTGAACGAAGACCTCCCAAGAGAGCATAATTAGAATTAGAAGACCACCCAGCCAAAAGAACACCATACACACCTATACCAGTACAACACATAAAAAAGAGGAGACCATAATTAAAATTATATACATTCACCAAAAAAGGGTAAAGTCTTCACATTAAAAAGGACAATATTAACATAAAAACTGGAGATAAATAGTAAATTAAGAAATTGGATTTATAAGGATACGTAGGCTCCTTAAAAAAAAGCTTAATACCATCAGAAAAAGGTTGTAAAAGACCAATCAACCCTACTTTATTAGGACCCTTGCGCAACTGAATATAACCTAACACCCTTCGTTCAAGAAGAGTTACAAAAGCAACAGCAACCAAAACACAAACCAAAGTAATTATATAAGACAACAAAAACACATACTACCTGTAATAACCATTACATAAATAAATTCTAAATTTACTGCACTAATCTGCCAAAGTAGCCAAATTATTCTAAGCATAAACATTTAATAATAATCAAATCACAGATATAATCAATATTACACCTGGTCCTTTCGTACTAAAGTGTAAAACAAAGGATTAAGGATAGAAACCAACCTGGCTTACGCCGGTCTGAACTCAGATCATGTAAAATATTAAGGGTCGAACAGACCCAGCAAACTTAAGCTACTACACCTAAAGCTAATTTTAATCCAACATCGAGGTCGCAAACTCCTTCATCGATATGAACTCTCCAAAGGAATTACGCTGTTATCCCTAAGGTAAATTAATCTTACTATCCATAAACACAGGATCTCAATATATATAAATCAATAAACAAATCTAACAAAGAAAGTTAATAAAATTTCCCCATCACCCCAACGCAATTAATAAAGTTACCAATTAAAACTTTACTTACCCTAAGCAAAAGATACAACACTTTATTAATAAATTTCTATAGGGTCTTCTCGTCCTACAATAACATTTAAGCTTTTTAACTTAAAAATTAAATTCAATAAATTAGCTTAAAGAAAGCTGACATCTCGTCAAACCATTCATACAAGCCTACAATTAAAAGACAAATGATTATGCTACCTTTGCACAGTCAAAATACTGCGGCTATTTAATCCAACAACAATTCAATCATTGAGCAGGCCCGACCTAATATAAACACCAATAACAATAGGACATGTTTTTGTTAAACAGGCGGACATCAATATTTGCCGAGTTCCTATAAACTACATATATATAATTACTAATTTTATCATTATCACTTAAGAATAATTATTAACCATAAACGTCTTAATAAATATTTAAGCCAGAATACAAATAAATACTATAACCCACAAAAAATACTATAACGAAATAAATGATGGACGTTACTAAACCTACTCAATTCGTGGGTAAAACAACATTTAAGCTATAATAAATTGAACCAGAGCTAATCCCCCAGAACATTAGCTTAGTTAAAGCACATATATATAAACCAATAAAATTAGGCACTGCCTCTATAACCAATTCGAAACTAAGCCTGAATTAAATTCAATTATTAAGAAACCAGATATTCAATGTTGAATAGCATATAACCCCTACCAAAAGCTTATAAATAACTATATAACGTTATATAACAGCTAATTTTATTAATCCTTGGTATCTCCAATGATTTCGGGAAAATTAATAATAATTAATATGAATTGATAAACCCTGATACAAAAGGTACAAATAATTAATTTTACTTAAACCATTAACAAATCGTTACCCTTACGGTACTCATAAACTATAAATATAATCAAATTACTCTATTCAATAAACATCTACTAAAAGAAAAATTATTTTTATTATATAATTATTAATACTTAATCAATTAAATATTTAACTACTCCAATAACACTCAAACTAACTTGACTCGCACAAGTGTAATATTAATGTAAATAACATTTAGCCCTAGGCATAGTTTGTATAATTCCAGGCTCATCTTCCGATAAACCTACTTTGTTACGACTTATCTCACCTTAATGGTGAGAGCGACGGGCGATGTGTACTTAATTCAGAGCACAATATCACATTAAATATATAATTAATATTACTATCAAATCCAATTTCAAGGGCATAATACATTACCCAATAATCCAAAATTAAACCATAAATGTAACCCATCTCAACCCCCAATATTGCTGCACCTTGACCTGACATAAATCTAAATAAAAATTTAAGAAAATAAATAATTCTAATAAAACATTCTATAGACAGAGATATACAAACATTATATAATAATCAAGGTTAAATTCAACGTGGAACATCGATTAAAGGACAGGTTCCTCTGAAGCGACTAAATTACCGTCAAATTCTTTTAATTTAAAGACCATAACTAATAATACTAAGAGAACAACTTTACACTCAAAATAATAGGGTATCTAATCCTAGTCTAATAATTGAATTTCATATAATCCAGTAAGACCATCTTTTCTCCTCCTTAATCCCAAATATAAGCAATAACAAACATTAAGATTTCACCCAATAATATTCATATTATAACCAACACTTTCACTAAAGAGGCCGACATTTATAAATCACCATTTAAAGAAAATACATAAATATGATAAACTGTCAATATATCTCAATAAAAATAACAATGATTAATTGTATAACCGCAGCCGCTGGCACAATTTTTGCTAATCATTCCGTAAACGAAGTTATCTGCATCTCACATTAATGAAAATTTCTTACAAGAACAAAAACTGCGACTATTTCTTAATTTGGGATAAATATAATCACCGGGTGAGCACCATTAAGACACTACAGAGTAATTAAACACCATTCCACACCTAACCCCGCTAAAACTCACATGTAAAATACACCCATTAGCTATTTTAATCTGAACCAGAATCAAATTCTGAATATATATATAATTTTTTTACTGGGACACCTTGACGTTCCCTCCCCGCTTCGCTCGTCCTCCCAGCCCTCCGGTCCGGTCGTAGGTCATCGCAGATGTAACGATTTTATTAATAGGTATTAAATCTTAACAAACATTATATAATAATCACTTGTAAAATTCAAATCAGGTATAATAAACACCAATATACCTTGCTGCAGAATATTTAATAAA